TTAAAATCTTAGATAAATATAATTTATCAATTTTTAAATTTGCAGTTTAATTTCAATAAGATTTTTGCATGCAATGTATTATCTCATCTATTGTAAATAAGGGGCGACGACCGGCTGTCTCATCTATTGACCCATAGGAGAGTAACAAAGGGTCATACTAAGTCATGTACACATCTACTAATTAATAAATTCGGAGAAAAAAAGGGAGATGGTTACATTTTGCTCAAATTATAGGACATATTTTCAAATAAGGGAGATTTGCCCAGTAAAGTCTGGCATACGTTTCCTTTTATATATCGAGATAACCGATAGACATGAGTTTTGAAAAAAATTAAAATTACCCCTATTAAAATTTTTTTAATTTTAATTCAGCTTGGCAGATTAATGCAATAAATTTAGAATTTATCTATGAGAAAACTCAGTTGATATAAGACTTTTAGAAAATTTCTTTTTTATATTTTCAAAATACATACTTAAATATAGTTAAAAAGTCTTAACATAAAGGAATAATTAAAAACATTAAAAAATAAATAATTGTGGTGATTTTACTTATTAAATCAAAAGGGTATTCAATAGGTATTGCTCCAAGATATGTCAGTATAATAAAACAATTTACTAAAATTCAAAATATTAATTTAAATAAAATATTAAAGTAAAAAGATGATATTTTATTATTTATTGTGAAACAAAATCTCAAAATAATAACAATTGATATTACTAGAGCGATTACCCCTCCTAATTTATTAGGAATTGAACGTAAAATTGCATAAGCAAATAAAAAGTATCATTCTGGTTGGATATGAGGAGGGGTAATTATAGGGTTGGCAATATTAAAGTTTTCTGCGTCTATAAATCCGTAAGGATTGATAATAATAAAATAAGAAAAAATTATTAAAATTACAAAAATTCCTAATAAATCTTTAATGGTAAAATAAGGATGGAAAGGAATTTTATCTAAATTTATTGTTACACCGAGAGGATTTCTAGATCCTTTTTCGTGGATTAAGGTAATATGAACAACAGTTAATAACAATAAAATAAATGGTAATAAGAAATGTAAAGTGAAAAATCGAATTAAAGTATTATTATCAACTGAAAATCCTCCTCAAATTCAATAAGTAATTGATATTCCAATATATGGAATTGCTGAAATTAAGTTTGTAATTACGGTGGCTCCTCAAAAAGATATCTGTCCTCAAGGCAAAATATAACCTAAAAAAGCTGTAGCTATTACCATAAAAATAATTAAAATTCCAGATATTCATACATTTTTAAAAAAAAATGAGGAATAATAAATTCCTCGAGCTATATGAATATAAATAAAAATAAAAAAAATCGATGCTCCATTAGCGTGAATTGAACGAATTAATCATCCATTATTTACATCCCGTTGAATATGAGAGATTATTGAAAAAGCTGTCGTAATATCACTCGAAAAGTTTATTGCTAGAAATAAACCTGTAATAATTTGGGTTAACAAGCAAATTCCTAATAAAGAACCAAAATTTCATATATAAGAAATATTTGAAGGAGTTGGTAAATTTTTTAAAGGATTAATTAGTTTTAACATAAGTTTAGTTAAACTTTTTAATAGGAGCATTAATTCATCTTAAATTTTTAGAAATAATAATTAATATAACAATTAAAAAGATTAATATTAAAATAATAATATTAACAAAGTTTATACTATAAACTTTGTTAATATTAATTGTTTCCAATTTTGTTATAAATGTATTATATGGAATTAAAATCAATATTAAGGTAAAAGTGACTCTAAGTTTTTTATAAAATCTTATTTTTTTATTTGGACATAATCTAATTATATATATAAAAATAATTAATATTCCCCCTAAAATAATTAAAATTATTATTATTGATACAAAAGAAAACTGATAAATAAAATAAAATATTAAGGATAAGAATAATGTTAATAAAATTAATGAAGATAATATTATGATAGGATGTGAGGATCTTAAACAAATAATAGATATAAAAATTAATAACTTAATTTCAGAAAATAATATAGAAATTAGTATGCAAATTTTGGAGATTTGTTGGGATAGTATCTTTTCTGAAGTTAAAAGACCTAGTCAAAATTGATTTACAAAATCAACATTTTTATTAAATTATTTTAACTTATGACAACTTTAATAATCACATTATATTTTATTGGAATAATAGTATTATTCATTAACCGTTACTATTTAATGATGATTCTGTTAAGAATTGAATTTATATATATGAGATTATTATTAATGCTTTGTGTTTATTTTTGTTTATTTAATTTATTGGGGATTTTTGTTTTTTTGATTAGAATTGTCTGTGAAGCTGGTTTAGCTTTAAGATTATTAGTAATAATAAGATTTTATTATGGTAATGAATTAATAATAAGTATAAATTTAATTAAATGTTAACAATTCTTTTAATATCAATTTCAATTTTATGTTTATTTTTTTTAGTTAATCCTTATCAAATCATAATTTATCTTATAATTATAACTTCATTTTTACTTATTAAGGGTTTAATCAATAATGCCGATTTATTTATTAATTTTTTCTTTTTTGATTTAATAAGATTAAGTATGATTATTTTAACAGTTTGAATTTCATTACTTATGATTATAGCAAGAAAATTAAATAATAATTATAAAAATAAGACTTTTAATTTCTATTTATTATTAATAATGAATTTATTATTTATTTGTTTTTTAGCGGAAAATTTGTTAATATTTTATTTATTTTTTGAAGCAGTATTATTTCCTATTGTTTTAATAATTAGTGGTTGAGGGTCTCAACCAGAACGAATTCAAGCTGGATTTTATATATTAATTTACACAGTATTTGGCTCTCTTCCTTTATTAATCTTAATACTTTTAAAATATAAATCATTAAGAATTATTTTTAATGAATGATTATTTAATGAAATAGGGTTAATTTTTTTTTTCATGGTATTAGGTTTTTTAGTAAAAATTCCAATATTTTTATTCCATTTATGATTACCTAAAGCTCATGTTGAGGCCCCAATTGCTGGGTCAATAATTTTAGCTGGAGTCTTATTAAAACTAGGATTTTATGGATTATATCGATTCAAAAGTTTTTTTTTTTTAGATTTACTAAAATTTTCTTTTATGTTAATTATTATTTCTATATGAGGAGCAGTATTAATTAGTATTTATTGTCTATATCAATATGATATTAAATCACTAATTGCATATTCCTCAGTTTCTCATATAGGAATTACGTTAGCCGGATCTATTACATTTCAATTACATAGAAGATTTGGTATATTGATAATAATAATTGGTCATGGTTTATGTAGATCTGGTCTTTTTTGTTTAAGAAATATAATTTATGAACGATTACATACTCGAAGTATTTTAATAATTAAAGGAATAATTTTAATTTTTCCAAATTTAAGGTTATGATGATTTTATTTTAGAATCATTAATATATCAGCTCCAATAACCATAAATCTGTTTGGTGAACTATTTTTAGGAATAAGATTGATAAAATATAGATTATTATTGTCATTACCTTTAATAATAATAATTTTTCTCAGAGCTTGTTATTCTATGTATATGTATAGTTATATTAATCATGGTCAAAGTTGAATAATTTTTAGTAATAAAATAATCTCTCTTCGAGAATATTATTTAATATTTCTTCATATTTTTCCTATAATTATATGATTTTTTAAAATTAATTTTTTTATGAAATGAATTTAATTAAATGTTTAATTAGTTTAAATTAAAATTATAAATTGTGGATTTATAGATGAATAATCATTAAACAATTTTTATTAATTGAACTATAATACTAATTTTATTCTCAATATTATTTTTATTTCTATTTTTTGTAATGTTTTATTATAATACATTTTTTATTTTTGAGTACAATTTAGTAAGAATTTTAAGATTTGAATATAAGTTTTATATACTTTTAGATTGAATAAGATGTATATTTTCATTTACTGTTTTAATAATTTCAGGAATAGTTATTTGATATAGTCATAGTTATATAGGTAATGATAAAAATAAAAACTCTTTTTGTTGAATAGTTCTTATATTTATCTTATCCATATTATTATTAGTTTTAATACCAAATGTATTTATATTAATTTTAGGTTGAGATGGACTAGGTCTAGTATCTTACTGTTTAGTTATTTTTTACCAAAGAAAAAACTCCTATAATTCTGGAATAATAACTATTATTAGAAATCGAATTGGAGATGTAATACTAATCATAATAATTATTTTTGCTGTTAATTTTAATTCATTTGAATTAACTTCTATTAAAAATTTTGAATTAATTTGAGGCTTATTAATTATTATTGCAGGTTTAACTAAAAGTGCTCAGATTCCCTTTTCAGCATGATTGCCAGCAGCTATGGCTGCTCCAACCCCAGTTTCAGCATTAGTTCATTCATCTACTTTAGTAACAGCTGGGGTTTATCTTTTAATTCGATTTGAATTATTATTTAACAATTATGTTTTTAGTACATTTTTAATGAAAATTTCATTGATAACTATAATTATATCTGGAATTAATGCTTTTTTTGAAAATGACCTTAAGAAAATTATTGCCTTTTCAACTCTTAGACAGTTATCAATTATAATATTAACTCTATCATTACAATTAACTAATTTAGCATTTTTTCATTTAATTATTCACGCTATTTTTAAATCAATATTATTTTTATGTGCCGGTTTTATTATTCATAACTTAATAGGAAATCAAGATATTCGATTTTTATCTGATTTTTTTAAATTTAGTCCTTTAATTATAAGATGTATAGTAATCGGAATATTATCTTTAATGGGATTTCCTTTTATTGGAGGGTTTTACTCAAAAGATGTAATTATAGAATTTTTTTTTTTAATTAGAAAAAATTTTATAGAAATAATTCTATTTTTTATAGGAATTGCCTTTACTTTTCTTTATAATTTTCGACTTTTTTATATACTTTTATTAAAAGGAACATCATTTAATATTATAATAAAGAATAACTTAAATATTTTCATAAATTATCCAATTTTTAATTTAACAATATATTTATTAATTGTTAGAAATTTAATAAGATGATTATTATTACCAGAATATACGACTATTTTTTTAAGTTTAAGTCAAAAAACCATATTATTATTATTAATACCTTTTTGTGTATTAATATTTATAATTTTATTAAAATCTATTAAAATTCTTACCAATTTAAAATTAAATTTTTTTATAACAATATGAAATTTATCTGAACTAACAAGATTTATTTTATTAATTAATAATAAGTTTTTATTAAAAATGTCAATTAACGATTGAACTTGAATAGAAACATATGGGCCTTTAGGTATTAAAAATAAAATTGAAAACAATTATAATTTTAGTATAATAAAAGAATTTAATATCATTACAATTGTATTTAGATTAACAATTCTCATAATTATCATTACTTGTTAAGTTTTTATAGTTTAAATAAAATATTACACTGAAAATGTAAAGATATAAGTTAAAAACATTTAATTACAAAAAATGATGCAAATTAACTTTGGGTGTCAACACAAAAAACTTTGAATTTTTAGAAAATAATTAATTTTATTAAAGTTAATATAGTAAAAGTATATAATACATTATTTATCCTATCAAGATAATCCTTTATTCAGGCATTTTACTAAGCCGGAATATTATCTCATCTATTGTAAATAAGGGGCGACGACCGGCTGTCTCATCTATTGACCCATAGGAGAGTAACAAAGGGTCATACTAAGTCATGTACACATCTACTAATTAATAAATTCGGAGAAAAAAAGGGAGATGGTTACATTTTGCTCAAATTATAGGACATATTTTCAAATAAGGGAGATTCGCCCAGTAAAGTCTGGCATACGTTTCCTTTTATATATCGAGATAACCGATAGACATGAGTTTTGAAAAAAATTAAAATTACTGCAAATAAATATTTGTTAATACCACTTTTAGAATTTGGTTTGGTTCGTAAGAAAAAACTTCTAATTTTTTTATACTTTTTCTTAAAATAATTTATAGTAGAAAATTCACTTTATTTAATAATAAAAAATTATTAAGAATTAGAAAAATAATCTAGCTAAATTTGTGCCAGCAGCAGCGGTTAAACAAATAGAAAAATTCTTTTTTTAAGAAATTTAACAAGACATATTAAAACTTTATTGAAAATTAAGGTGAAATTTATTTTTAAAAATAATGTAAATATAATTGAAATTCTAAAATTAAACTAGGATTAGATACCCTATTATTTAAGAGCTTAACATTGTAAGTAAATAAAGATTATGAAAGCAAAAAATTATGGCGGTATTTTAAGCTTTTCAGAGGAATTTGCTCTTTAATGGATAAAACACCTAAATCTTACTTAAATTTGTTAATTCAATTTGTATACCACTATAAAAACAATTTATAACTTTAATTGTTGATATTTATTAAATTAAAATATATTAAGTCAAGGTGCAGTAAAAATTTAAGGATGAAGTGAATTACATTACTTTTTAGAGAAATAAATTTAAAATAATATTTAGGATTTGAAAGTAAAATTAAAATATAATGTTAATTTGAATTAAGCTCTAAAATATGTACATATCGCCCGTCACTCTTTTACAAGATAAGTCGTAACAAAGTTAAAGTACTGGAAAGTGCTTTAAAAATGAAATCATTAGATGTTTCACTTACAATGAAAATTTGTATTAATTACCATTTTTTTTATTAAATAATAATAATAAAATTTATTTCTAATTAATAATAAAAAATGCTTAATTATTTTTAATTAAAACTGAAAAGGAATATAAATAAATAATAAAAAGAAAGAAAAATGTACCTTTAGCATAAGGGAGGGTCTAAAAACAATAAAATTTTATATTTCCCGAAATGTTTTGAGCTAAATGTTTAATTTAATTAATGTTTCAATATTAAAAAAAAATTAACTTTTAGAAGTGAAATTCCTATCAAAAAGCAAGATATCTGGTTATATAAAGTAATTATATGTATTTCTATAAGCTAAATTTATTTGTAAAAATTATAGAAAAATAATTTCGGGATAATCTGAGATTATTATAATTTAATTTTTTTTTTGTTTATAACTTAAAGAATAAAATCTTCTTTGTTATTTTCATAAATAAGTTAAGATATAAATAAAAGTAATTTAAATTATTTATTAAATTTAATTTAAAAATTTAAGTAAAAATGACGTTATTAGTAAAAGTAAAAAAATTTTTTTTTAATTAAATTAGAAACTTAATTATAGAACTTTAATTTAAAAGAATTAGGCAAATTAATTTTCTGACTGTTTAATAAAAACAACGCATTTAGATTATTAATAAATGCAAATCCTGCTCAATGAAACTTAAATTGCTGTAGTATTTTGACTATACAAAGGTATTGAAATAAGATTTTAATTGAATGCTAAGAGAATGGACTCTCAGAGAAAAACTTTTTTTAAATTAAAAATTGAAATTTTTTTAATTTGTGCAGAAACAATTATTAATATTAAGGACAAGAAGACCCTATGAATTTATTAAATTTCATTCAATATGTAATTACTATTGAAGAAATTTTGGCTGGGGCGGCTAAAAAATATTTTAAACTTTTTAAAAATAAAATGATCCATTATTAATGATTATATGTTAAATACTCTAGGGATAACAGCGTTATATTTTTTGATAGACCATATTGACAAAAAAGTTTGCGACCTCGATGTTGGATTAGGATACTTTTTTAATGCAGATATTAAAAAAAGAAGTTTGTTCAACTTTCAATTTCCTACATGATCTGAGTTTAGACCGATGAGAATCAGGTTGGATTCTATCTTAATAATAAAATAATTTTAATTAGTACGAAAGGAATTTTAAAATATAATTATTAGGATAAACAACTTTATTTGCATCAATTTTTGTAATTATTAAAGTGGCAGATCTTAATGCGAGGAATTTAAGCTTCCTCTATGAAAATTTCCTTTAATAATTTTAAATTTTATTTATTTTTTTATTTTAATTTTAATAGTGCTATTAAGAATTGCTTTTTTCACGTTAATAGAACGAAAATTTTTAGGATATTGCCATATTCGAAAAGGCCCAAATAAAACAGGAATATTAGGGCTTCTTCAGCCAATTAGTGATGCATTAAAACTTTTTAGAAAAGAAATAAATAAAATATTTTATATAAATAAGTTCATTCAAATTATTTCTCCACTTATTATAATCCTAATAATAATAATAATATGAATAATTTTTTATTTTTCAAATAATGCAATAAATTTAAATATAAGAATCATCTTTTTCCTTTGTATTTCAAGATTAGCAAGATACACAATTTTATTTAGAGGATGAGCCTCTAACTCAAAATATTCGTTAATTGGTTCTTATCGAGGATTTGCCCAAGTAATTTCTTATGAAGTAAGAATAGCCATAATTTTAATTTCACTAGCTATTATCCCTCAAAGATATAATTTTATTTCATTCCTTAAATTTCAAGAAACGTTTCCTTTAATTTTCAGATTTTTACCAATTTTTATTATTTGGATTATTACTATTTTAGCAGAATTGAATCGAGTACCATTCGATCTTGCCGAAGGAGAATCTGAGCTTGTTTCAGGGTTTAATATTGAGTATGGTTCTTGATTATTTGCAATTATCTTTATATCAGAATATGGGAATATTATAATAATTAGTTTTTTAACTTATTATTTATTTTTTGGATTAAAAAATTTAACCTTACTTTTCATTTTATTTTTAATAACATTAATCGTTATAATTCGTGGAACATATGTTCGAATACGATATGATCAACTAATAATAATAGCATGAAAAATAATTCTCCCTCAGAGAATTATTTTTTTATTTTTATCTTACTTCATTTTTCTAATCCTAAACAACTTTATTTGCATCAATTTTTGTAATTAATTTAAACCAAAAGGAATTTAACAATGAAAAAGTTAAGTGTTTATATTACACCATTTAAATTTAAAGATTAAATGAAATATCATTAATTTTAGGTTAGAAGCCTAAATAGTTAATCTTTAATAGGAAATTCAATTAATTCATTAACAGTGAAACGCCTCTATTTTGGCTTCTATTAAAAAATAGAAACTTCTAAATTCAGGCCGAAACTGAATGCAATTATTATCGCTTTATTTTAACAGAAAAGGGATAACCAATTTCTAAATGCAAATTAGATTTTATAATAATTTAAATACTTTTCTACCTACACTATTTGAGTCAATCTAATATTGAATACTTAAATTCATATAAAAGACCTAACATAATTAGTAAATTAATAAATACAAAAGAAAACATGAACATTAAGCTCTTAGTTATAATTATTAAAGGAAAAGGTAAAATTACAACAATTTCAACGTCAAAAATTAAAAAAACAATACCAACAAAAAAAAATTTTAAAGAAAATGGAACCCGAGAAAGCGAAAAAGGATCAAACCCACATTCGAAAGGAGAATTTTTTTCTTTGGCTTCTTTCCCTTGAAAAGCCAAAGAAAAAAATAGACTTATTAATAAAACGATTACCAATAAAATAGTTACATATAAATAAAAAATTATTTAATTTCTTTAAGAAACTATTTAATTGGAAATTAAATGTACTTTTTATACTAATTAAATAATAAATTCATCAATATATAAATGTAAATAAAAATAATCATACTACATCAACAAAATGTCAATATCAGGCTGATGCTTCAAATCCAAAGAAATGATCTGATGAAATAAGTTGATTTTTAATTCGGATATAAGATACTAAAAGAAAAATAGATCCAATAAGGACGTGTAAACCGTGGAAACCTGTAGTTATAAAAAAGGTTGATCCAAAAATACCATCTGAAATTCTAAATTGTGCTTGAAAGTACTCGAAACCTTGGAATATTGTAAAAGCAGCCCCTAATAAAATAGTAATTAATAATGAATTTAAAGCTGATAAGTAATTTTGGTTTATAATTGCATGATGACTTCATGTTACAGTGATACCTGATGAAATTAAAATTGTAGAATTCAATAATGGAATTTCAAATGGATTAAAAGGATAAACCCCTTTAGGGGGTCATTGACTTCCAATTTCAATATTAGGAGAAAGACTTCTATGGAAAAAAGCTCAAAAAAATGAAACAAAAAAAAAAACTTCTGATAAAATAAATAAAATTATTCCTATTTTTAATCCATTTAATACTCAATGTGTATGAAATCCTTGAAAAGAACCTTCTCGAGAAATATCACGTCATCATTGAAATGATGAGATAATAATTATTATAATTGCTAATAGAATTAAATGTATTCTTAAATTTTGAAAATATCTAACAAATCCTAAAGTTAAAGATAAAGCTGAAATTGAACTTGTAATTGGTCATGGTCTTTTTTCTACTAAATGAAAAGGGTGAAATATCATAAGTTTAGTGTTATCTTTCATTGATATAAAGACTAATTAAAATGACAAATACAAATCCTTGAATAAAGGCAACAGCTGTTTCTAAAATTAATAAGATAATTATAAAGGGAATTCTTATTATAAAAAATAAATTTCTAAATATGGAAATTGAAGAAAGAAGATGAATTAAAAGATGTCCTCTAATTATATTAGCAGTTAAACGAACAGATAAAGTAATAGGTCGAATGATGTTTCTAACAGTTTCAATAATTACTATGAAAAAACTTAGAGCTATAGGAGAACCTATAGGCACTAAATGAGCTATTACCATATTAAATTTATTAATTAATGAAAATAAAATAAAAGTTATTCAAAACGGAAAAGCAAAAAACATAGTAAAAACTAAATGGGAAGAAGAGGTAAATACATAAGGAAATAATCCTATGATATTTCTTAAAAGAATGAAAATAAAAACAGAGGAAATAATAAGGCAATTTTTTATTTTTGATACTTTAATATTATTTCTAATTTCTTGAAAAAATTTTTTTAGAAGACTTTTTCAAGAAATTAGAAAAAGAGAAGAAGAAGCTCAAAAACTAAATGGGGTGATTATTATTCAAATAATTAAACTTAACCAATTAATATTAAGATTAAAAGATGTTGAAGGATCAAAAATGGAAAATAAGTTATTTATCATTTAAAAAAGTGTTTTACCATTTTATTAGTATTAAATGTATTTTTATTTGGTGTTTTTACAGAAAAAAAATAAAAATTAATGACTGTAAAAATTAAAATTAGTATAATTATTGAAGATATTAAAAATCAATTTATAGGAAAAATTTGAGGGATTAAAAAACACCTTTTTTTGGTTATGAAAGAATGACATTCTTTTGTTATATATTAACTAGTTTTTTCATTGAAAGTTATGTTAAACTATAAATTGGTTTAAGAGACCATCACTTTTATTCAGCCATTCAATGATAAATTAATAAAGTTAATGAAGTTTTTTATTGAAGTAATTTCTAAAGAGATAGGCATAAATCTATGATTTGCCCCACAAATTTCTGAACATTGGCCATAATATAACCCAGGACGTCTTGAAATTGAAAAAGATTGATTTAAACGGCCAGGAACTGCATCTATTTTAATTCCTAATGATGGAATTGTTCATGAATGAATTACATCTATTGATGAAATTAAATATTTAATGTTAGTATTAATTGGGATTACTAAATTATTGTCGGTATCTAAAAGTCGAAATGAGTTTTTTATTATTTCTGATTCTGGGATTATGAATGAATCAAATTCTTTATTAAAGTCTGAATATTCATAAGATCAATATCATTGATGGCCAAGAATTTTAATAGAAATTTGAGAATTGAATGTTTCATCTGTTAAATACAGTAAATGTAATGAAGGAATAGCAATAAAAATTAATGTAATTGCTGGAATAATTGTTCAAATAATTTCAATTTCTTGGCCTTCTATTATTGATCGTGAAAGTAAATTATTTATTATGATGTTAGTAATTATGTAAATTGTAAGGATAGTAATTATTAAAATAATTATTATTGAATGATCATGAAAAAATACTATTTGCTCTATAATAGGTGAATTTATATCAGAAAAAGATATTTGAGATCAGGTTATCATTAGTTTACTTAAGAATAATATTATTTTGATTGAAAGAGTGTTCTGATGGTGGAAAATTTAATATTCATTCAATAGAAGAATTATTAAATAAGGGGAAATTAATTATTTTTTTTTCAATAATTCTAATTCAAATAATAATAATTAATATAATTACTCCTATTAAGGAGATAATAGATCCTAAGGAAGACACGAAATTTCATTTGGCAAAAAAATCAGGATAGTCTGAGTAACGACGTGGTATACCAGCTAAACCTAAAAAATGTTGTGGGAAAAAGGTTAAATTTACTCCAATAAATGTTACTATAAATTGAACTTTTGTTAACCTTGAGTTTAAGTTTAACCCAAAAAATATTGGAAATCAGTGAATGATAGCTCCTATAATAGCAAATACTGCTCCTATTGATAATACATAATGGAAATGAGCTACAACATAATAAGTATCATGAAGAACAATGTCAATTGAAGAATTGGCTAATATAATCCCAGTAAGTCCTCCTACTGTAAATAGAAAAACAAAGCCTAAAGCTCATAAAATTGAAGTATTAAATTTGATATTAGATCCATGTAAAGTAGCTAGTCAACTAAAAATTTTAATTCCAGTAGGAACTGCAATAATTATTGTTGCTGATGTAAAATAAGCCCGAGTATCTACATCTATACCAACTGTGAATATGTGATGAGCTCATACAATAAATCCTAGTAATCCAATTGCCGCTATAGCATAGATTATTCCTAAATTACCAAAAGGTTCCTTTTTTCCAGTATTATAACAAATGATTTGAGAAATCATTCCAAATCCTGGTAAAATTAAAATGTATACTTCAGGATGACCAAAGAATCAAAATAAATGTTGGTATAAAATTGGATCACCCCCTCCTGAAGGATCAAAAAATGAAGTGTTGAAATTTCGATCAGTTAATAATATTGTAATGGCTCCTGCTAAAACAGGCAAAGATAAAAGTAACAAAATAGCAGTAATTAAAACAGATCAAACAAATAGTGGCATTCGTTCTATTGTTATTCCAATAGATCGTATATTTATAATAGTCGTAATAAAATTGATTGCACCTAAAATTGAAGAAGCACCAGCAAGATGAAGAGAGAAAATAGCTAAATCTACTGATGGTCCATAGTGTGATAAATTTGATGATAAAGGCGGATAAACAGTTCATCCAGTTCCTGCTCCTGATTCAATTAATGAGGAATTAATTAATAGAAATAATGAAGGAGGAAGTAATCAAAATCTTATGTTATTTATTCGTGGAAATGCTATATCTGGAGCTCCTAATATAATAGGTACTAATCAGTTTCCAAATCCACCAATTATAATTGGTATTACTATGAAAAAAATTATAATAAATGCATGGGCTGTTACAATTACATTATAAATTTGATCATTTCCAATTAAAGTTCCAGGTTGGCCTAATTCTATTCGAATTAATATTCTTATTCTTAGTCCTAATATTCCTGATCATGCCCCAAAAATTAAATATATTGTTCCAATGTCTTTATGATTAGTAGAATATATTCATCGCGGTAAAATGGCTGAAGTTTAGGCGATAAATTGTAAATTTATTTATGAATAATTTCTTTTACTATTAAGATTTATTAATAATAATTTTTACTTTGAAGGCAAATAGTTTTTTTAACTTAAAATCTTTTTAAAAAAAAATATTAACTAAAATAATAAGAATAATTGTATTAATTTTAATTAAAATATTTCTTTTCATTATTTGAAGGTTTCATCTTAAAAATTTTAAATTAGTGAAAAAAAATGGGGTTAAAATGCGTAAATAAAAAAATAAGTTAATTAATGAAGAAATAATTAAGATAATTATAAAAATTAAATTTATTTTAATTAAGTATAAAATAGCTATAATTTTTATAAAGAAACCAAGAAAGGGGGGTATTCCAGCTAAAGATATTATTGATATGATTATAGTATTTTTTATTTTGATTCTTATTTTGTTGCTTATTAAATTGTTTAATCTATTAAAATTAACTGCTTTACAATTAGTAATAATAGTATAAATAATAGTTGAGTATATAATTAAATATGAAATTCAAAAATTCATTTTTTTAGCAATTAAACATAAAATTCATCCTTGATGGGAAATTGAAGAAAGAATTAAAATTTTTTTTATTAATTTGTGTTTTATTGCTATAATGGAAGCTATTAGTGAGGATAAAACAAATAAAGGAATTATTGAATTATTTATAAATTTTTCAATAATTAATAAGGGAATAATTTTTTGAATAGTTAGTAAAATAAGAAGTGAATAAAAAGTTAATGACTCTCTAATTAAGATTAATCAAAAATGAAACGGAATTATTCCTAATTTAATTAAAATTGAAATATTAATTAGATTGAAAAATAATCTCATATTAAATAATCTATATTGAAAAGAGGAGATAAAGAAGAGGGAAGAAGAAAAAGATTGAATAATAAAATATGTGATTATAGAATTATAATTTTTTAATTTGAATTCATTTATGATTGGAATAAAAGATATTATGTTAATTTCTATTATTAATCAAAAAATAAATCATGAATTTGATGATAAAGAAGTTAAAATTGAAATAATAATAACTCAAAGTATTATTTTTTTAAAAAAAATTAATAAAGGATTTTGTAATCATATTTGGGGTATGAACCCAATAGCTTAATTTAGCTTACTTTAT